TCTGACCGGGAACAGGACCTATCACAAGAATATTTCTTTTATTGGGACGATAACTCTGAAAAGACAGATTTCCCATCTTTTCTCTCACCTCGGGAGAAATACGATCGGGGGGGGCTAATTCGAATCCCTCGGGTAAAATAAGAACAGCCCCTACATTCAAAGCCCCCTTTTTACCATTAGCAAGAACTTGTTTCAGTTGCATATCATAAGGGATTCGAACAACTGCTTCAAATACAGTATCAGGAAGCACGGCTTGCGGAACTTCAATATCCACGGGCTTATTAGCTAAATGGCAATTGGCACATACAATTCGTCCAGTTGCTTCTCGTGGGTTTTCATAACCCTGCTGCGCAAAAATGGGATATGCATTTGAAATAGATGCCCGAGTTATTACATATATCATGATAGATACAGAAATCGATTGAGTCATCTGTTCCTTTACCCAAGAAAAAGTATTTCTATTTTGCATGTCCAATCATTGATCCCGGAATTTCTACAATAAATTAGATAGGTAGCTAGTATAGTTCCCTATACACGAGTCTGTCATTGTACTGGGATAATTGTACTGGAATATAGGACGAATACCTTGAAGAGCTAGAAGTATAAAGAATTAAGTAAGATTTAAAATGCTTTCTTTATATACGATACGAAGAAAGATTCTGATTTGATTGATATCAGGAGATTAAATGAGTTCTTCATTCATTCATTGAATGATAAATGACTACAAGTGAAGGAGATACACGATTTAAATAATAGAAGATCCAATATTTCACAATTGTATCTAGAATAACTGGAAAAGTGGAAACAAGACTAGATATAATTTGATCGTTATGAACCAATCCAAAATCGTTGTAGACCGAACCAATCATTAGTTCCCAACCATGGGTCGAATGAAATCCGATCCATAAATCAGTAACTAAAAGAATCAAAAAAGCTTTTATTGTGTCACTTAAGTTATATAGGAATTCCTGAATCCAAGAATTAAGAATGACAAGTTCTTCATTACCCATAATAAAATAACCACTTAGAATAGCGAAACAAATTATATTTGTCGAGAAATCCAAAATGATATGGAGATGATATTCATTGTGTGTTTTGACCAATTGTATCGTTTCCTTGTGTATTCCTATACGAAGTTTTTGTATATGTGTCTCCGGGTACTCCTTTATCATTTCATCCAAGAGGAATAGTTCTTCTAATTCTATGAATCTTTCTAGAACGTTTTTCTCTTGAATATCATTCAAAAAAGTTTCGGATTTCCCGGTATTCCACCAATTAATAACCCAAGGTTCCAGACATTTATTAAATGAGAGAGAGACCCACCAGGGCAAAAATATTATGGATGAAATATATGGGAGGGAGACCCAGGCTTTCTTTTTTTTTTTCATTTTTATCCTAAAAGGACCCTTATTCTATTTCTATATTCCTTTCCTTCTAGATCCGAGATCTAAATTATATTAGAAAAAAAAATGGGAAATAGATCTATGGGTTCAATACCTTTTTATAGAACTCGTACTTCAGAGAAATATCAGATAGAGTCGACGGTTGTATTAAAAAGGAAATTAGCAAGTTTTTTTTTATTTTTTCTTCAGTTCATTTCAAAATACTTCAATTGGTACGCGCAAGAAATAGGCCAATTCGGCAGCTTTTTGTTCAATTTCTCGTGGAGTAAAATACTCATCAGTACGAGTCAAGGGAATGGCTCCTTGGCCTCTGATTTCCATATAAAGGACACGACGAGGATAAAGACCCTCTTTAACCTCCATTCTGATGGATTGGATATCTCTCATAAGTAAGCGAAGGAAGATGCGACGATTTATTCCAGGAAATCCCCAACGAAAAATACACACTATTCCTTCTTTTCTATCGAATCGGTCATAACCACTACCTACATTCCATGAAATTGTGCACCACAAATAGGAGCTAATGAATAGACCTGCGATCCCATAGAAAGACATCACGATCCCTTGTGGAAAAAAAAGAATTTGCTGAGATGGAAATACGGATATCAGATTCCTACCAAGATAACTGGAAGTTCCAACCACTAAGAATCCTAGTGAACCTAAAAAAAGGATACAGGCCCAGAAAAAATTACTTGTTTTTCGAGACCCCATTATAAGTTCTATCCATATATGTTCTGATCGCCAATTCATACTCTACTAGATCCAGTTGCATTCGATTGGAATTGAGAGAATAACCCAAATGAATTTTACTTTCTTGATCCCGAAGTAACTTTCATTAGCTAGCACTATTCTGATGTAAACCGTTAGAAGTAATTTGTTAGATACATTGACTTTCCATTTAAATAAAATATTCGCCGATCTATTTTTAATTTAACCAGTTATACCTGCATATACATGCATTTATGCGGATATCATGTATCCGCATGCATAACAGTTCTTTCATTTGTGTTTCACATATCGTACCATATTACACTAAATAAATATCTGTATTATGATCCAGTGTTGAAATAAATTGATGAGATTTGATCCCATCGGATCTAGACAATCTTATTTTTTTGGACATGAAGAGATAAAGAAGCCATTGCAATTGCCGGAAATACTAGGCCCACTAAAGGCACAAAAATAGAGGGTAAGTTGAGATCTGTCATAGAATGGGTGCCTCGATTTAATATTTCTATCTATTAGAAAGAGAAAGATATCTTATGATATGATAAGTATATCTATCCTAAGTTAAGTATATATCATAAACTGTATTATATTTATATTTATAATATTATTTATTAATTTATAATAAATTTATAATATTATTTATTAATAATTTATTAAATTTAATATTAATAAATTAATATTTATAAATAAAGTAGTTAATAAGTGCAAGTAATGTAGAACTAAATAAGTGTACTTATTTAGTTCTACACGAATATGTATGATAATTCACTTTATTAATATATTTAATTATTCTTCTCCCATCCTTATTTCTTTCTATCTTTCTAATCTAATAAGGAGTTTATTATGAAAATAAAAGATTTTATTAGGAGTTTGCAACTCTAACTAATTCGATCCATCCAACAAACGGGGATTCATAGTAAAAAATGGGGGTTATCGATAGATATAGAAATAACTTCTATTCTCTATTTTATATTTATTTCTTTTTATTTTGATTTCGATATTTTTTTTTTATTGTCTATATTAATACGTAAGAAGGCCAGATAATTTTTTTTTATTTTCCCTAATTCTAATTCCTCGGAGGGAAAAATTCACTTTTTTATCCTGTTGATAGAAGGTTCGTGATTACTAATCATGAATAGAGGTAGGATAAAAAAATGGATCTGGAGGAAAAAATGAAAAGTAATTACCCGAAACTTCTAACTCTTATTACAAGTAGAACTTATGTCATCAAAGAAAACACCATTTTTTTTTAGTTTTTTTTGATTACGATGAACTAAATACTTGTTCGCTACAAATAACTGAATTTAGTGCTATACTTTATTAATTTTTTGAATTTTGATTCAAGGGAAAGAAACCATGGAGCTGAAATAACTCACTCAGAACACCTTTTAAAGGATTACGTGGTACAATTGGGTCAAATAAGCCTTTATGGAATAAATACTCAACCGCTTGTGAACCGTCGGGTACTGTCTTATTCAATGTTTGTTCAATTACTCTTTTACCCGCAAATGCAATGTAGGCATTAGGTTCAGCAACAATGACATCTCCCAACATACCAAAACTGGCTGTTACTCCACCGGTTGTAGGAGATGTAAGGATTGATACATAGAGTAATTTTTTATTTGATTGATAATTATATGAAGCGGAAGATATTTTAGCCATTTGCATCAAACTCAAACTTCCCTCTTGCATGCGCGCTCCTCCAGAAGCACACACAATAATGACAGGTAAAGGTCGATTAGTAGCATACTCGATCAAACGGGTGATTTTCTCACCTACTACGGATCCCATACTACCTCCCATGAACTTAAAATCCATAACTCCAATTGCTATGGGAATACCATTTAGTTGACCTATGCCTGTTTGAACAGCTTCAGTTAAACCTGTCTTTCTTTGATAAGAATCGATACGATCTCTATAGGGTTCTTCCTCTGAATGAAATTCAATGGGGTCCATAGAGACCATATCTTCATCCATAGGATCCCAAGTCCCCGGATCAATCGAAAGTTCGATTCTATCTGAACTGCTCATTTTCAAATGATATCCACACTGTTCACAAATATTCATTTTTGACCTAAAAAATTTTTTATAATTTAATCCATAACAATTTTCGCATTGAACCCATAAATGTCTGTATTTTTTATTTCTACCGAAATCATTAGATCTTCTTCTTATATTGAAATCACTACCATTTTTACTAGTTCTTATACCAGAACTAGAACTCCCACTTTCACTACCAGTTACATTTTCAGTACAAATGAAACTATAAATGTAACTGTCACTGTAATTGTCGGTACCACCCGAAATGGAGCTATTAATACTGACTTCAAAACGAAGATGATTATCAATGCAACTATTAATGTGATTATTCCAACTAGATTGAGTATCATATATGCAATGATAATAGTAGTGATTGTTTCTCTTAGACCCACTATTTAAATAACTAGAAAAAAAACTTTCTAGTTCACTCAGAAAAGAACTATCATTGTCAATCTCAAAAATCTGATTTTCAATATCAAAACATACAGAAAAACTGTCACCATTACTATCCCTAATTAAAAAAGTGTCATCAGAGATCAAACTCCAAATATCCCTGATATCAAATAAATAATCAACATTTCTGAAACTATAACTGCCACAATCACTCCGACTAGGAATGTTTTTCTCCGTACCATTTAGAATGGGTTCTTCACTTCCACTGGTATGTCCAATAGCATCAAGACTATCCATTGATTTATTTAGTCCACACCTATGTTCTAACTTATCGTTAGACAACATCGAATTGAACCACCATTTTTCCATAGAGTCTTCCTGCTCCCTATTTGTTTGATATACAATAGATGAATAATCAATAATCATTTTACTATT